ATGAGTAGTTCAGATAGAATTGAACTTTCGATTGATCCAGGCACTTGGGATCCTATGGATGAGGACATGTTCTCTCTGGATCCCATTGACTTTCATTCGGAGGAGGAACCTTATAAAGATCGTATTGATTCTTATCAAAAAAAGACAGGATTAACCGAGGCCATTCAAACCGGCATAGGTCAACTAAACGGCATTCCCGTAGCAATTGGGGTTATGGATTTTCAGTTTATGGGGGGTAGTATGGGATCGGTAGTAGGCGAGAAAATTACTCGTTTAATCGAGTATGCTACCAATAAATTTTTACCTCTTATTCTAGTGTGTGCTTCCGGAGGAGCACGCATGCAAGAAGGAAGTTTGAGCTTGATGCAAATGGCTAAAATTTCTTCCGCTTTATATGATTATCAATCGAATAAAAAGTTAGTTTATGTATCAATCCTTACATCTCCTACGACTGGTGGGGTGACAGCTAGTTTTGGTATGTTGGGGGATATCATTATTGCTGAACCCAACGCCTACATTGCATTTGCAGGTAAAAGAGTAATTGAACAAACATTGAATAAGACAGTACCTGAAGGTTCACAAGCGGCTGAATTTTTATTCCATAAGGGCTTATTCGATCCAATCGTACCACGTAATCTGTTAAAGGGTGTTCTGAGTGAGTTATTTCAGCTCCACGCTTTCTTTCCTTTGAATCATAAATTAAGTAGAACCTTAACTTAATAGTTAAGTTAATAGTTAATTAAATTAAATTCGTTAAATTATTTATGGCGAATAACTATTTGGAATAAGTATTTATTAAGTATTTATCGGAATCAAAGGAAAAATCGGAAAGACCCGAAGAATGGATTTTTTTTGGTGACATAAGAGGAAATTTTGCAAAGAATCATACAGATAATTTTTTTTTTACCGATATTCCTGATTCCTAATTAGGAAACCTCTATGAACAAGATAAAAGAGCGAATTCTTTTTCCGCGAAATTCAATTGGGCAGGGTAAATAATAAAGAAAACGAATTTCATGTTGTTTTCTTCCTTTCGTATTATAACGAATTTTGGAAGAATTTATAAGCGGAAGAAACTCTTTATTAAATTCAAATTATGAAATTCAAGTTATAAGACAAGAAAAAGATAATATAAAGAAGAATAACAAACAAGTGGATTATCATACATGTATTTAATGTAGAAAAATGAATAGGTCCATTTAGTTAGTTCTATATTCCTTGCACTTTATTATATATACTCACTTAGATATACTTAGTATAATTATATAGGAATTCTAATAATTTTAAGAGATCTTTCTATTTAAGATATCTTTCTAACAATATAATATAGCGATAATAGGTAAAAAATATAGCGATAATAGGTAAAAAGATTAATATAACAATAAATAAATAACAGGTACAAATATTAAATCGAGGTGCCCATTCTATGACAATTCTCAACAACTTACCCTCTATTTTTGTGCCTTTAGTGGGCTTAGTATTTCCGGCAATTGCAATGGCTTCTTTATCTCTTCATGTTCAAAAAAACAAGATTTTTTAGATCTGATGGGGCAAATTTCATCTATTTTTTTTTCAAGACTTAGACTTGGATCATAACACAGATATCTATTCAGTATAATATGGTATAACTTGTGGCTTCTTTCAATCATAAAAGAAAGGGTTCTTATGTAGGCGTAAACGTAAATATGATATATGAGTAAACAAGCTATTTGAAAATAAGTCGAGATTGGGGCGGATGCCTGAAATAGAAATCTGAAATAGAAATAAATGCAAAGCCCATGTAGTTATATATGTGTAGATAGGGGATCATCTGAGGGGGCCCTTATTCTATTTTACTTTTAGATCTAATAGATCTAACGAATTGCTTCGAAAGATTCACATCAGAATAGTGCAAGTTGATGAAAGTTCCTCCGGAAACAAAAAAACGTAAAGTAAAATTCATTTTGGCCGGTCTCCCACTTACAATAAAATGCAACTAGATCTAGTATGAGTTGGCGATCAGAACATATATGGATAGAACTTATAGCGGGGTCTCGAAAAATAAGTAATTTCTGCTGGGCCATTATACTTTTTTTAGGTTCATTGGGGTTTTTATTGATTGGAATTTCCAGTTATCTTGACAGAAATTTGATATCTTTATTCCCGTCTCAGCAAATAATTTTTTTTCCACAAGGGATCGTGATGTCTTTCTATGGGCTCGCCGGTCTATTTATTAGCTCTTATTTGTGGTGCACAATTTCGTGGAATGTAGGTAGTGGTTATGATCGATTCGATAGAAAAGAAGGAATAGTGTGTATTTTTCGTTGGGGATTTCCAGGAAAAAATCGCCGCATCTTACTCCGACTCTTTATGAAAGATATTCAGTCTATCAGAATAGAAGTTAAAGAGGGTATTTATGCTAGGCGTGTCCTTTATATGGAAATCAGAGGCCAGGGGGCCATTCCTTTGACTCGTACTGATGAGAATTTGACTCCACGAGAAATTGAGCAAAAAGCAGCGG